TTGATTCATCATTTTTAACGTCTCTAATTCAAAACCGAACGTGAAACTTTGGTTTCATTCGGCTCCTTTATGGAAGATTTATAAATTCTCAGATTAAGACATGAACGAAATAAAAAAAAAATTCCACCCATAACATCTACGTCAGCTTTTCTGTCTGAATGTATTCAGAACAACCCGCTTTCTAGACGATCCCTATAGAAAAGAGGGGGTTATATTATAACAATCTTTCTAGTTACTTCGTTCTCTATTTCTATTTGAAAGAATCCTTAGGAAAAGCATTTTGTTTCCACCGAGCTAAAAAAATTTGTCGATGTCTCTAGTAAACCAAAGTCATTGTTTAATAGCTATTTTGCTTCAATTTCCCTAATACAAATTCAAAATGAAAGATTTAGTTACGATTAGAAATACACTTTATATCTTTATCCATGGATTCTTTACTTATACTCATTCAATTAGAAGTATTCATCCAATTAATAAAAATTATGTTTCGTAATCTCATAATCCAATTTTTCAATTTTTAATTGATTCTTGGATACAAATCACGAGAATGTATATTCTTCCTCGAATTTTTCATCGAGAGGTAAAGGATTTAATCCTTTTAAGAAATAAAGTTTTTGATCGGAATGAAATATTAATCAAACCGAAGGACCCCTTAACTATGTAAGGGATTATCGAACGAATCACACTTTTACCACTAAACTATACCCGCTACAATCCGATTATTGTATATAAATGAATCTTTTGTCGAACAAGAAGGTTGGTCGTAATAAAAAGTAAAAAGAAAATAAAGAAAAGATAGGATCATAAAATAATCATGAAAATTTGAGCGTTTACGTGTTGTATCAAAGAACCTAATGAGATTGGGAAAAGAAAATTCATTTAATTTAGTTAATTTAACTAACTAAATTACAAGTGTTTTTTGCCGGAGGTTTTTGACCTAGACGTCTCGACAAAACTACTTAAGCTATAACATACATGAAAATGAATTGTGCAAGAATCCACAGTTCCTTTTTTATTATTTATTTACTTTACAGTAAAGTAAATAAAAAATAAAAAAAATTGAAGATAAAGATAAGAAATGACACTTTGATTCAATATCATTTGATTCTATATCATAGAAATATAAATAGTTTTTTTTTTCAATCGTAATAACAAGCAAGTTTTTTAGTTTTCAAATTTTAGAAATCATTTTATTTACGATTCGTTGGAACAAAAAGGTCGGGCCCGGCCTGGTCAGTACTTAAGCCGGGCCGTGGAACTAAAAAGCCCCTTCGGATGAAACAAATATTATGATTATGAAGGGCTTTTTCAAGCCTTATTTTTTATAATGTAACATAGTATTATCCTTTTTCAATTGGGAGGAGAGATGGCTGAGTGGACTAAAGCGTCGGATTGCTAATCCGTTGTACGAGGTTTTCGTACCGAGGGTTCGAATCCCTCTCTTTCCGTTTTTGTTGATGGCTTGGTATTTTCTTTCGAATTTATCGCGAGCTCTTTTTCTTTTTTATTTTAAGATGTGTAATAGATAAAATTCTACTAAGAACATTTTAAACTCAAGCAAGGAAAACAAAAACCTTATTTTTTATTCTTCACGTCCAGGATTACGTCCTGGATCATTAGATAGGAATCCGAAGATAAAGAGAGAAACAAAGAATATCACTACCGTGTAAACAAATAGTTTGAGAGTAAGCATTACATAATCTCCAAGATTTTTTTTAGTAAAAAAGAGAATAGATTCTCCGTTTTTATACCGCATACCCTACTTTTTATTTTGACACCAAGAAATAGAAATGCAGTGGGGTGATCCAGATTTATCGCAGTTGTACAAGAATTAAAATATTTGAATTGAGGGTGTAAGACTTGTCTGATCTTATCAATTCTTAGAATTTTTTTTTCAATAAATCATGAATTTGTCTAGACAGTATTAAAGATATCATCGAAAACTTACAGCAGCCTGCCAAACAAAGGCTAAGAGAAAAAAAAACAGGGGGATTACTGGCATAACATCTACGATTGGATTTAAAAAAGCGTATGCCTCAGGCAATTTGGCGACGAAAAAACTACTTGAATAAAGAGCAGAATTAAGACAGATACAGATCAAACTAAATATATTAAGCATAACAAAAATTTTGTTCTTGAGGATAATTGTATTTTATTTCTTTTGATTGAGTTATTAATAAATTGAGTTTTTTTATTATTATAAATATGTTATTATTCATAGAAGAGAAAAATGAATAAAAAGAAAATAAGATATACCAAAAAACTTTCTTTGATTTGAACTCACCCAATAAAAAACCCTTCAATTCTCAAATCAAAAGAGAATAGAATAAATCATACTTTCATACAATATCTTAATTGAATTATATGTAATGATCAATAAATTCAGTTTAATTCTATGTCTATATCTATAAAAATTGTAGTAATCTATTTTATAGATAATAGATATTTAGACTGGAGTTGACGAACAACCAGTCCCAATATTAGTGTTTATTAGTGTCGACTAGAAATGGGGCGTGGCCAAGTGGTAAGGCAACGGGTTTTGGTCCCGCTATTCGGAGGTTCGAATCCTTCCGTCCCAGAGCATACCTGACCCATGATAATTTGATTAATTTATTAATATATAATAATTTTATAGATAATAAAATATATATCTATATCATAATAGAATAGATCAAAATAAAGATTGTCTTTTCGAACAGTCTTTCCTTTATAAAGTATAATATTGGTATAGAATGTGATTTTTGTTTCTTTTTTATTAATATGCAATCTGAATCATATCTTTTTCACAAATTTAATTGAGTTCAAATAGCACGCATCGCATATTAAATTGAATTGATTTAATATTTGTTAAATATTAAATAAATGATTTTACAATCTTAAATATGAAAAAATAACAACCCCAACCTTCATTACATCTATCTTTTTTTTAATCATCGACGGTTTAATCCAATATGAATTTATCTCTCTCTTATGTCTTATGATTGAATGGTCCTTACTGTAAAATCTTATGCAAATAACAATATCGGGTAGGAAATTATTCAATCAATTAAATCCTTTTAATGATTTCTTATGAGTTCTTGGGGCTCAAAGAAGTTTTAAATTGTTTAATTTATCCTATCACGTTATTTGAAGATAGAGATTCAAAATAACTTGTTTATTCGTGTTTATTTATTCGTGTTATGTTAGTTATTATTATTTTATTAAATAAAATAAATTATAAACAATCGGGTTAAGTTGAAATTTATTTAATTCTTGATGAGACGTCCTCATAAATTATATATTCTTCATATATAAGAAAAAAGTATAGATTACTATGTAACGACCGAACTGATGATTATTCATGATTCCATAATTGAATCAATTACATACTGGTTCCAAACCGAAGGAATGTTATGGTAAAACTTCGTTTAAAACGATGTGGTAGAAAGCAACGTGCGACTTGAAGGACATGATCAGCTGTGGATTCTTACATCCACCATTTTTTTATATTATATAGGAATGAAAGTGCTCTTGGCTCGACATCATTTGTTCTGTTCCACTGGAACCTTCATTTTTGGGGTGTTGTGATGTAAATAGTACATGATGGAGCTCGAGTAGAAAGTATTAATTAATTTCTTAAGGGCAAGAATCTAAGGTTAGTATCGATCAATCAATTGGAACAACTTCGTAAGTATATTTTCGATATGTAAATCTAAAGGATCCAATTCAAAAAGTAAAATTTGTTGAAATTGTAAAAACTCTTTCGATCAAATCAAAAGTAAAGTGTATTACGTAGGAATCAACCATTCAGATGATTCTTTGATAGAAATAAATCATAAAAAAGGTATGTTGCTGCCATTTTGAAACGATTTAAAGATCACCGAAGTAATGTCTAAACCCAATGATTCAAGGCAAAGAGAAAGATCCTGGAACAAGGAAATACCGGTTTTTATTGTCTCAACTAGATCAGAATGAAGAATCAAAATAGATTATAAAGATTATAAAGTAGACAGATAATAAAGGGTTAGAGACTACTCAATAAATGAAATACCCCAAAGGTTTCTTTTGAGTTATTTGAGAGTTATTCAACTTGAGTTAGGAGGGTGCAAATTGCAAATACGAATAATTTTTTTGATTTTTTTTTTTGTTGGGGAAGAATAATAAAAAAAGTACTTAAATCAATAATATAATTAATTTGATGAGTTTATGGATATATTTGATATTCTAATTCTATACATAGACATAATCAGAATTTCTAATTTTCTCGAGCCGTATGAAGATAAAACTTCTTATACGTTTCTAGGGGGGGGTATTCTTCATCTATCCCAATGAGCCATTTATCGAATAGTTGCAATTGATGTTCGATCCCGCCGAGAGGGAAGAGATCTTCGTAAAGTGGGTTTTTATGATCCGATAAAGAATCAAATCTATTTAAATGTTCCTGCTATTCTATATTTCCTTGAAAAAGGGGCTCAACCTACAGGGACTGTTCATGATATTTCAAAAAAGGCGGGGGTTTTGACGGAACTTAACTTTAATCAATAAACAAAATTCAATTAATGAAATATAAAAAAAGAAGGTGTGGATGATTTGTATATAGCTGTGTATAATATTTGTATATAGCTGTGTATAATATACCCTTTTTGTTTCTTTTCTATTTCCTTTTTTGTTCTAGTCATATCATACTTAATTTATTATTGTTACTATGGAATGTTGTCTTTTATAACGACAAAAATCTATTTTTATTTTATTTATTTATTGATATAAATAAATAAATAAAATAGATCAAAAAAGATCAAGTGAATAAATAATAAATGATGTAGATGTAATTGGGTCTATAAATATAAAATTTTGAGATTACTGTCAATGGGGTGGTTTTCGGTAGAACTTTATGAACAAATAAAAAAACACAAAGGATTAAACTTGTTTATTTTACTTATCGAATAAACCTCATTTTTTTATACTTTTACCTTATATCTTACTTAATTCTTAATTTATTCTGCCCCCAATATTGTATATATTTGTATATATATAGTAATAGTGCCAATCCAACACAAGTCCTTAGTTTTTTTTATTTCAATTTTATTAATTTTAATTGATTAAAATTGGAATTGTTAGTTATATGTTATATTTATAATTTTTTTTCTCTTTTGTATTCTTTTCTCAACATTCATATTGACAACAGTGTATCAAATAAATATAATCCGATCGTGTATAAAAGGATCCATTTATATCTACGTTCCATAGATTTTAGATTTTATTTCATTCAAAAAATGGGTTCTTGGATTTTCTGTGATACAAGAAGTCTTTTTTTGATTAAAATTAAATATTAAAATCAATAAAAATCTATATATAGTAAATATATACTAATTAATTAATTAATGGATAACATAAGAGACAAGGGTCGGTCTATAAGTATTTTACTTTATCCCTATCCCTAATTTCCCTGTTTTTATTTTATCTGAGAATTTTTTGTATTTTCATCGGATCCATTCATTTTTATTGTCTTCAGAATATAGAAATCTTCAAATTTTTGCTATTTTAATGTTTTTATTGGTTTTGATTGCGTTGTGCAATTCAATCTATTTATTTATTGGGATTACGATTGTATCTACACATTACTAATTATTTTATTTGGGTTGCTAACTCAACGGTAGAGTACTCGGCTTTTAAGTGCGACTAGCATCTTTTACACATTTGTATGAAGTAAAAAATTCGTCCATACCCTCGGTAGAGTTTGTAAGACCGCGACTGATCCTGAAAGGAATGAATGGAAAAAGCAGCATGTCGTATCAATGGATAATTCTGAGAATATTTAATTCTTACCGAATAGACCCAAAACCTTATTTGAATTATTTGGAATTCTTGGCGTGTAATAATTTTTTTTTATTAATTTGGTCGAGTGAATAAATGGGTAGAGCCACACTACGGTTCGAATTATAGGGAAACAAAAAGTAACGAGCTTCTGTTCTTAATTTTTGAATGATTGCCCGATCTAATTAGACGTTAAAACTATATTAGTGCTTAATGCGGGAAAGACTTTTCCCATGAGTGGATTATAAATTTCTTATGAGTCCTAATTATTAGCTATTACCCATTATGGGGTAGAGATAAATGTGTAGAAGAAGGCAGTATATTGATAAAGATTTTTTTTTTTTCAAAATCAAAAGAGCGATTGGATTGAAAAAATAAAGGACTTCTAACCATCTTGTTACCCTAGAATGAACATAAAAAAAAATTAGATGGAAAAAGAGAGGCTAGAGAGTCCGTTGATGAGTCTTGCTTGTTTCCGAGGTATCTAGTCTTTTCTTACTATATATAATACCTTGTTTTGACTGTATCGTACTATGTATCATTTGATAACCCAATAAATCACGTATTTCTTTTCTGGTTCAAATCTAATTAAAAATGGAAGAATTTCACGTATATTTAGAACTAGATAAATATCAGCAACATGACTTCCTATACCCACTTATCTTTCGGGAGTATATTTATGCACTTGCTCATGATCATGGTTTAAATCGATCCGTTTTGTTGGATAATGTAGGTTATGACAATAAATCTAGTTTACTAATTATAAAACGTTTAATTAGGCGAATGTATCAACAGAATCATTTGATTATTTCTGTTAATGATTATAACAAAAATGAATTTTTGGGGTATAACAAAAATTTGTATTCTCAAATGATATCGGAGGGATTTGCAGTCATTGCAGAAATTCCGTTTTCCCTACGATTAGTCTCTTCCTTAGAAATCGTAAAATCTTATAATTTACGATCAATTCATTCAATATTTCCTTTTTTAGAGGACAAGTTCCCGCATTTAAATTATGTATCAGATGTACTAATACCCTACCCGACTCATCTGGAAATCTTGGTTCAAACACTTCGTTATTGGATGAAAGATCCCTCTTCTTTGCATTTATTACGACTCTTTCTTCATGAGTATTATAATTGGAATAATTGGAATAGTCTTATTACCCCCCAAAAAAATATTTTTTCAAAAAGTAATCCACGATTATTCTTGCTCCTATATAACTCTCATGTATGTGAATACGAATCCATCTTCCTTTTTCTTCTTAATCAATCTTCTCATTTACGATTAACCTCTTCTGGGATCTTTTTTGAGCGAATACATTTCTATGAAAAAATAAAACATCCTGTAGAAGAAGTTTTTGCTAATGATTTTCCGGCTGCCATCTTATGGTTCTTCAAGGATCCTTTTATGCATTATGTTAGATATCAAGGAAAATCCATTTTGGCTTCAAAGGATACCCCTCTTCTGATGAATAAGTGGAAATATTATCTTGTCAATTTATGGCAATGTCATTCTTATGTGTGGTCTCAACCAGGAAAGATTTATATAAACCAATTATCCAAGCATTCCCTTGATTTTTTGGGTTATTTTTCAAGTATGCGACCAAACCTTTCAGTGGTACGAAGTCAAATGTTAGAAAATTCATTTATAATGGATAATGCTATGAAGAAGCTCGATACATTAGTTCCAATTATTTCTTTGATT